GTGAAATCTTTCCAAATTTTATTTCGAATTTTAATTTTTTTTTCTTAGATTCGAATCCGAAAATAGAAGAGTTAAGTGAATTAAAAACCCAAAGGAGGTTCATGGCCAAGGGTAAAGATATCCGAGTAACTGTTATTTTGGAGTGTACCGGTTGTGATAAAAAGAATATTAATAAGGAATCAACAGGTATTTCTAGATATATTACTCAAAAGAATCGACACAATACGCCTAGTCGATTGGAATTGAGAAAATTTTGTCCCCGCTGTTGCAAGCATATAATTCACGCAGAAATAAAGAAATAGATAAAATTGATCGCTTGTGTGTTACCCTTCCAACCAAAGAACATAACATGTAAAATGATCCATTTATATATATATATATACTATAATCTATAATTTATAGTTGAATTTTATACATATATCCTTATATATATCCTTATATAAAAACATATATTAAAAAAGTAAGAATAAAAAAACAAATCCTTTCTTGTAATAAATGTTATTTTTGGAATAGGAATAAAACCATGGAAAAATCTAAGCGACTCTTTCTTAAATCCAAGCGATCTTTTCGTAGGCGTTTGCCTCCGATCCAATCGGGGGACCGAATTGATTATAAAAACATGGGTTTAATTAGTCGATTTATTAGTGAACAGGGAAAAATATTATCCAGACGCGTAAATAGATTGACCTTAAAACAACAACGATTAATTACGATTGCTATAAAACAAGCTCGTATTTTATCTTCGTTACCTTTTCTTAATAATCAAAAACAATTTGAAAAAAGCGAGTCGACCACTAGAACTACTACTTTTAAAAAAAATAGAAATTAAAAATTCGAAATAAAATTGGAATTTAGATTCAAATTAAACATAGATTGATGTTTTGTTTGAAAACAACAGCAATTCCATTTTGGTTGTTATGTTGTAAGAAACAAGATAATCGGTGACGAATTCATTTTTTTAAGTATGGTTGTTTGTTTATTTTGACAGCTTTATCATATGATAAAGCTGTCAAAATAAACAATTTTGTATTCTATACTTTCCCGGAGTACAGTCTCGGAGGATTTTTAGTTTTTATGATATCTTTGGCAATCATAAAAAAACAATTCTCTTTTAATATAGCTATTTGTGCAACTATTTTACGATTAAGAAGCAATTGCTTCGTGTATAGATTATATATTAAATTACTGTAAATATAATATACTTTAGGATTCTCACGAATTACTGCATTTATTCGACTAATCCATAAACCACGAAAATCTCTTTTTTTCCTATCCCTATCCCGATGAGCCGAAACCAAAGCTTTAATTTTCTGTTGAGTAATAGTTCGAGTAAGTCTTGAATGAGCTCCGCGAAAGCTTGATGTAAATAAACGAATTTTTGTCCTCCGTTTCCGAGCAATATATCCTCGTTTAATTCTGGTCATTGAATAAATGAGATTTTGATGAATAACTGTTTGAATTTTTTTAAGTTATTCTTTTCTACTTCCTAGTCTATTAATAACAAAAATGGATTCTTCCAATGTATAAAAAAAATTCCAATGGCTCTTGCTACTATAACCTCCCCAACCACGATTTTTTCTAAATATTGAACCTCAAAATAACAAATTGCATTGATACTAGGTATCAAAAAACATAGTATATAGTAAATGAAATAGGACATAGATAAAAAAATGGTGGGTTCCTTCGTTTCTATGATTTTTTTATAAACGAACAGGTCCTCTCTATACACCGGAGCCTTTTTTCATTTTTATATTAATTTAATTAATGTTATTGTTAACTTGTACAGTTCACACTATTTGACTCTACCCATCTAATATCTAGTAAATAGGTTTTTACAACGAAATCTAGTTATACAGTAACGGTATTTAAGTATGAAATTTTGCTGGGTAGCTGACCCTTTTATTCGGTTCTTCAAAAATTCATTAAGGACATAATTTCTCTTTAATTGAAATAATATTTTCTCCGCTTAATGGATAACTTAACTATTTGTTCCCAATGTAAAGTCTTTGTAATCTTAAATTGCAATTTAAGGTTATTGAGTTTGCACCAATCCAAATCATAAATTTTATACATGATAGAAGAATTTATATATTATTAATATATAATTAAGTTAAGATAGTGTGAATGGAAAAACTCCATTCACACTATCTTAACTTAACCGATCGCCAATACTGAAAAAATGAAATTGGTTTTTTCTTATTATATGATCTGAACGAGTCGCACATACACCCTGGTACACGTTCCTCGGCGCTGAGGGCATCCCCGAAGAGCTGGGGATTTTGTGACGTTTCGAATTGGCTGTCTTGTGTTTCTAATAAGTTGTTTCATAGTTGGCATGGTGAGTTGTATATCTATCTATATATAATGAGCGGGTTTAGATCAATCCTAACCCGAGGATTCTGAATTATTTATATCCTATTAATTCTGAATTATTTCTATCCTATTAATTTAATAAGTTAATTCATAGATATTTTTGATTTTTATATTAAAACTAAAGTAAAAGGATTCCAAAATGAAATTGCAAATTCTGTATTTTTTTAGAATAATCTTTGCTACTAATTTTTATTCAACGGCTACAAGATCCACAATTCCATGAGCTTGGGCTTCTGCTGCGGACATAAAAGCATCCCTTTCCATGTCTTCGGATATAACCCATAAAGGTTTGCCCGTTCTTTGCATATAAACCCTTGTGATAGTTTCACGCAGTTTCAGTAGTTCTTCCGCTTCCACGATAAATTCTCCCGTTTGTCCCTCATAAAAAGAACTAGCGGGTTGGTGGATCATTACCCTGATTATATAACTTAATAAGTGTTTTCCTTATGTTGATAAAGATTTTGATAAGGATTTCTCCTATATCGGTAAAGATTTTCTTTATTCCCCAAACAAAGGTAAAAGGGATAAACATAAATAAGAAAATAAATGAGCAAAAATAAGATTCAAGAACCGTACAAGCATTTTCTGCGTATTAATGCATACGGCTTTTCCAAGTATGCATTTCATTTTTTTCCTCTATGGATAGGGGATTTTTCTTCTATGAATTTTCTCTCCATTTATGAATTTTTTCTTGGATAGAAAAAAAAGAAGTATAAAATCTATTGGATCTTTTGGATCCATATCCTTAAATAATAAACAATACAATAACCAACTTTCTTTTTCATTTTTGAAAATATTTTTAAATACTATGATAGTTCCGTTGTTTTTTTATTTTGTTTGTTATTCAACAATCCAAAAGTTTCTTTTTTTGCATATTTTATGTTTTCTTCTAATTAAAATAATTTTTTTTTTTTTTTTCTGGTATGAAAAAACATAAAAGTCTGTGACACTGAAATTAAACTAGGTTACTGATAAATCAGATAAAATTTTTAAAACCCTCTTTTTCATACTACTCTTTCTATATATAATCGAATAGTTTAAATTAAAAAACAAAAATCTGCATATGGAATTCGAAATACCATGCTTTTATTACTTCAAAAATGTTTTAATGGCGAAGGTATAGTCTATATATATTTTCTCAAATAAAAGAATCATTGGCGCCAAGCGTGAGGGAATGCTAAACGTTTGGTAATTTCCCCTCCTGCCAAAATAAAGGATCCCATCGAAGCGGCTAATCCCATACATACTGTCTGTACATCTGGTTGTACAAATTGCATAGTATCATAAACAGCTATTCCGGGTAATACCCAACCCCCCGGAGAATTTATAAACAGATACAAATCTTTATTATCGTCCTCTATACTGAGATATACCATAAGACCAATAAGTTGATTAGATATTTCACTATCAACCTCTTGACCTAAAAAAAGTAATCTTTCTCGATAAAGTCGATTGATTAGGATTCCATTTTTTTCCTTAAGAGCTGTACATGCACCTTTTAATGCATACAGTTCACCAAAAACCATATAAGTAAAAAGGAATCAATGTGTCGATTTTAAATATCTTTCTCTTTTTATAATGGACTTCTTCGAACTTTTAAAGAAAAAAAAATAATATACTCAATTTATTGAACTAACTTCTCATTGATGTATTGCTTTCATCGAGATCGAATCTCAATCACAATGTAATTTTCTTGTTTCTGAATAGACTTTTTCAATTTTTTTAGGTTTCTTTTCTACTCTGAGTAAAAATCTGCCCGATTTGGATTTGCACATATAGCACAAATATTACAATACTATCTCTTTCTTTTTGTTATAACTTCTTTTCTGAACTTCTTATTTAATGTTTTCTGTAAAATATATGATATTATAGAAGTGGTGATCATAGATATATTACCAATTGGTTTTTTCTAAACAGAGCCTGGGTACTTTATTTTATTGGTCCAACCAAGCCAACCATAAATTATCCATAGTTTTGAATAATAATCTGAATATCCCCTCTAAAAACCAATAAATCGATAGAATTTTACTTCATTACACTTCACGCTCCAAATTTTTTATGATTCAAGAATTTTCTTTTTGGGGGTGAAAGAGAGGATATCTCGATCGGGGGAGAAAACGGGGAAATTCCATATGACCTACTATATCTGACAAGTCGCACTATATATCAACCCAAGATGCATCTTCTTCCCCAGGGCTTCGAAAGGGTACTTTTGGAACACCAATGGGCATAAAATGGAGAAATAATAAAGTCATATATCTCACTTTAGTGTGGAAACGTAAGAATTTGTTTATCTATTAAAAAGATTGACTCGTGTTATATTCAATTTATATATATTTTTTAAATAAATAAAATCAAAAAGGAATACTAAATAAAGTAAAGTTGTTACGAATGAGTTCATTGGGGTGATAAACAAGTATGTCTGCATTTATTTATTTAAATATTCATAGAGAAAGTTGTCAACCCCTCTCGTCTTCTCCCCATTGCGTATTGTTACTTATCGGGTATAAAATAAATCTGTTTCTTTTTTTTTACAAAGAGGATTGTTCAATTATTAATAAAAAATTCGAACAAATTTGAATGCTTTTTCTGAGATAATTTACTGAAGGCTAGAGTCCATAGTATCGTTTTTTCCAGTGCAATAAAGTTACATAGTGTCTATTTTTTTGTTGATATAAGGGGTATTTTCATGGGTTTACCTTGGTATCGTGTTCATACTGTTGTATTAAATGATCCGGGCCGTTTGCTTTCTGTTCATATAATGCACACAGCTCTGGTTGCTGGTTGGGCCGGTTCGATGGCTCTATATGAATTAGCTGTTTTTGATCCCTCTGATCCTGTTCTTGATCCAATGTGGAGACAGGGTATGTTCGTTATACCTTTTATGACTCGTTTAGGAATAACTAATTCGTGGGGCGGTTGGAATATCACAGGAGGGACTATCACGAATCCGGGTATTTGGAGTTACGAAGGTGTGGCCGGAGCACATATTGTGTTTTCGGGCTTGTGCTTTTTAGCAGCTATTTGGCATTGGGTTTATTGGGATCTAGAAATCTTTAGTGATGAACGTACTGGAAAACCTTCCTTGGATTTGCCCAAAATTTTTGGGATTCATTTATTTCTTGCAGGAGTGGCTTGTTTTGGTTTTGGCGCATTTCATGTAACAGGATTGTATGGTCCTGGAATTTGGGTGTCTGATCCTTATGGACTAACGGGAAGGATACAATCCGTAAATCCCGCGTGGGGTGTGGAAGGTTTTGATCCTTTTGTTCCTGGGGGAATAGCTTCTCATCATATTGCAGCAGGAACGTTGGGCATATTAGCAGGTCTTTTCCATCTTAGTGTGCGTCCGCCCCAACGTCTATATAAAGGATTACGTATGGGAAATATTGAAACCGTCCTTTCCAGTAGTATTGCTGCTGTGTTTTTTGCAGCTTTTGTCGTTGCTGGAACTATGTGGTATGGTTCAGCAACAACCCCCATTGAATTATTTGGTCCTACCCGCTATCAATGGGATCAGGGATACTTCCAGCAAGAAATATATCGAAGAGTTGGTGCTGGACTATCCGAAAATCAAAGTTTATCAGAAGCTTGGTCTAAAATTCCCGAAAAATTAGCTTTTTATGATTACATCGGTAATAATCCAGCAAAAGGGGGGTTGTTTAGAGCTGGCTCAATGGACAATGGAGATGGAATAGCCGTCGGTTGGTTAGGACATCCCATCTTTAGAGATAAAGAGGGGCGTGAGCTTTTTGTACGTCGTATGCCTACTTTTTTTGAAACATTTCCTGTTGTTTTGGTGGACGGGGACGGAATTGTTAGAGCCGATGTTCCTTTTCGAAGGGCAGAATCTAAATATAGTGTCGAACAAGTAGGTGTAACTGTTGAGTTCTATGGTGGCGAACTTAATGGAGTCAGTTATAGTGATCCCGCTACTGTGAAAAAATATGCTAGACGTGCTCAATTGGGTGAAATTTTTGAATTAGATCGGGCTACTTTGAAATCAGATGGTGTTTTTCGTAGCAGTCCAAGGGGTTGGTTTACTTTTGGGCATGCTTCATTTGCTCTGCTATTCTTTTTCGGGCACATTTGGCATGGTGCTAGAACTTTGTTCAGAGATGTTTTTGCCGGTATCGACCCAGATTTAGATGCTCAAGTAGAATTTGGAGCATTCCAAAAACTTGGAGATCCAACTACAAGAAGACAGGCAGTCTGATAGAACATTTTTTTGTTGTTTTCGACTTTTTTGTTAGGATTTTGAATTTCACATAGAGAACTAGATAAATCTGGATGCATTTACTCAGGTTCTTTCTTTTTTATCTGGGAAATGTGCCCCAATAAACAGGTATGAAAGCTATAATTGTAAACCACGATCAAATCTATGGAAGCATTGGTTTATACATTCCTCTTAGTCTCGACTTTAGGAATTATTTTTTTCGCTATCTTTTTTAGAGAACCCCCTAAAGTTCCAACGAAAAAGACGAAATAATTTTGATTATCTTAGTTGAAGTAATGAGCCCCCTATTGGGGGGCTCATTACTTCAACTAGTCCCCATGTTCTTCGAATGGATCTCTTAGTTGTTGAGAGGGTTGCCCAAAAGCAGTATATAAGGCATACCCAGTAAAACTTACAAGTAAACCAGATATAGAGATGGCAATTAGGGTTGCTGTTTCCATTATTAGAATTATAAAGTGTCAAGATCATAATAGATCTATAGGATAAGATCCTTATATTTACATCGGAATGGTATACAAAGTCAACAGATCTCAATGAATAAAAAATCGTATTTATGGCTACGCAAACGGTTGAGGATAATTCTAGATCTGGTCCAAGACAAACTGGTATAGGGAATTTATTGAAACCTTTAAATTCAGAATATGGTAAAGTAGCTCCGGGGTGGGGAACTACCCCTTTGATGGGTGTTGCAATGGCTCTATTTGCGATATTTCTATCTATTATTTTAGAGATTTATAATTCGTCCATTTTACTGGATGGAATTTCTATTAATTAGATTTACGAGAATAGAGTAATTAGTTTTTCAATAGAAAAGAAAGTTAAGCATTTAGGGTTCTTATTGTTTGTTAGCCTATTCCATTTTTATTTGGTAGTTTGATCGTGGAATTTCT